GATCTGCTACGGAACGAATACGTTTATTTTTCAAATGATTCATATCATCAAGTGTACCCATTCCAAATTTCATTCCAATCAAATGATCCGCAGCTGTCAATATATCTCGCGGTAACAAAAATGTATTGTTCTGAGGTATATCAAGATTCAGCCTTCGGTTAATATTTCGTCGACCAATCCCTCCTAATTCACATCTTTGTTGAAAAAATTTTTTTTGTAATTCCGTACATAAAGATTCAGGAAATACAGGATCTCCGCCTACACAAGCAAATTGGCGATAAAACTCCAAAATGGCATTTTCTTTTGACCCGATTTTTTTTTCCTCCTTTTCATTCAGGAAAGACAAGAAAATTTCAGGGTAGCAAACGTTCTCTAGAATTTCGCTTAAATTCGAACCCATAGCTGATGATAGAACTAGAATAGATATTTTCTGTTTCCTACTTACACGAGCCCATATCCTTGCTTTTCGATCAATCTCTAACTCTAATCTTCCTCCCCAATCTGATATTATGGTGCCGGTATAGACCGAAATTCCGTTATGGTCCAATTCTGACCGATAATAGATACCTGGGCTTTGCAATATTTGATTGATTACAATTCTATATATTCCATTTACTATAGAAGTTCCCAGGGAATTCATTAGAGGAATGTTTCCAATAAAAATTATTTGTTCTTGGATATCCCTACAGTTTTTCCAAATTAATCCCGCGGATATATATAATTCAGAGGAATGTGTAAGTGATTCATATACAGCATCGTTTTCTTTTATCGAGGGTTCGACCAATTGATATGTTTCCACAAATAATTGAAATTCAATTTCTTGATCTGTATCTTCAATTTTGGGAAACTTAAAAAGTTCTTCTGTTAAGCCCCGATCAATGAATCGACAAAACCCTTCAAATTGTATTTGATTCAATCCGGGTAGTGTAGACATTCCTTCATTTCCAACCCCAAGCATTTTCAATTTCCCCATTTCATTTATTTTATAGAAAATATCCCACGCTGTCATTCTTCATCGAATCACATGAATATATTTAGCAATAATGGAATTTCGGTTCTTTTTACTTTACTGAATCACATGAAATTTTACCTAACTTCGTCTATGAAATACCTATTATGAAAAGAGGAATAAATATAATTTTATACGCAAATTGGAATTTTTTTGTAATAAAACAAACCAATCTAATCTATCTAACTTCTAATATAAATCGACACAAATTTATAAAATTCACCTAGACTTCGGGGGTTTTTTAAGAATTACGATTCTCAAAACAAAAATTGAATTCGGAATTTGCTCGGCTCGATGAGATAAAGATAGAATCTAATAAGCAGAAACAATATAGTATTGATTTTTTAGCACTTCCTTTTTCAATTGTTCGAAAACGAATTCACAAAGCAGAGAGATATTTTTACCTCTTTTTTTTAGAATTTGAGAATACGATTGCAGTGCGTAAAAAGACTAGGATTTATTAAACATGCATAGCTCTAACCCCAACTATAGCTATCTATGTCTCTTACTTTATTGCAGTAATATTTGTTCGGGACAGCGCGTATATCGTGTTAATTTCTTTTTTCTATTCACCATCAATTCAATCAATATATTCTATTTAATTTAATAAAAAATTGGCCCAAAAATGGACGCACGAGAATTTCTTTCAAATTCCATTTAATTTAATAAAAAATTGGCCCAAAAATGGACGCACGAGAATTTCTTTCAAATTCCATAGAATATTAGGTATGATATAAGAATAAGATACCCGATTCTATAATATCTGTGTAAGAATAAAAATTTATGTTCTGGGGTTGACATATATTCACCGTTGCTGTTATAATTTCAATTATAATTGAAATTGAATTGAGAAGGATTCTTTTTCAATAAAAAAACCAATATTCATTGGTTATGTATCAATTTTGATTTTTTTATTTCATTAAGAAAAAACCTTTTTCGATTCATATTTAGGAATTTGTAGTTAATGGTTGAGCTTTGTCCCGAGATTATTTTTGCTTTTGTGACTGAAAGCTATACGTTTTTCAATAGAAAAGGGAGGAGATCCCTTTAAAAAAGGGGATTGCAGAAAATGGAATTTAAGATACAAACACATCAAAAAAAGAAGTTTAGAACCCCGTCCCTTTTTTGTTTGGTTTTTTGAAGGGAGGGGTATTCTCATATATTTTTTTGTATTATTTTGGCGATATGGCCGAGTGGTAAGGCGGGGGACTGCAAATCCTTTTTCCCCAGTTCAAATCCGGGTGTCGCCTGATCGACAAGAGAATTGAAATAAATAGTTTATTCCGTTTTGTTGATCGAGGAAGCAAGTGCGGCAAAAGGACTTTTGAGACTTGTTTGATGCAAAATTCTAAGCATCAGTAGGTTTGTTCTATAAAATGCTTGAAATCTTTTTGTCTCGAATTCAACGAAAAATTCATTTATTTATAGTAGTGAAAAGGAATCGAAATGATAGTCCTTTTACTCCACTACTACTGTAGTGTTGGTCTACAGATTTGGTTGGGTCTTGAATAAGAATGGATAGGTCGGACGGGAAATATAATTCCATTTTTCGTCGGGGGGTTTGAAGAAAAGCCTTGTATACAGACTTATGTAAAGTATATGAACACTTATGCATTATTAGTTAGATTAAAAATATAATTAGATTTCTTTTTTATTATTAATTTGTTTATTTTTTATATTTCAAATTATTTCTTTTCGGTAAGCTCTGGTGAAAGACTTTCAGAGGCTTTTTTCCTATTGTTTTTTGTTTTAGAGAAGAAATCGGGAGACGATAAGGATTAGATCAAATGCAAATAAGAGAAGAGTATAAAAAAAATCAATCTTGATTCTATATTTTTGAAATTTAACTTAATGAAATGGGGCAAACTAAAACATAGATCTTTTTCTTACTACCTGTTAGTAAGATTCATTCCCTTAATACTTCCAAAGATATCTCTGGATATTTTTTATTTATGCATAATATTTGCATAATATTTTTTTTTTTTCAATTCTACTAGAAATCAGATAAGAACTTGTTAGATGTTATAATTGGATTGATTGAATTGTTTCATCAATTATGTTATCCAGGAATCTTTTTTTGACTCTGTACCAGCGATTCCACTATTATTATAAAATTTTTAGTGAAAATTAAATAACAAAAGAATACAAGAAAAATTAGTAAACAATAATGAAATAATTCCTTCATATTGATAGCGATAGGAGACAAAATTTACATGGATATAGTAAGTCTTGCTTGGGCTGCTTTAATGGTAGTTTTTACATTTTCCCTTTCCCTTGTAGTATGGGGAAGAAGTGGACTCTAAGGGTACTATTTATTGAGTTAAGGGATCAAACTGTATCAATTGTTTTATAGCTGGGTTCTGCAATTTTTTAACGATTGAATTTAGTTATTTGATTAATACTAATTAATTAAATGCAATTATATCTGCATTTTTTAATTCTATTGTATTCCAGTGGTGGAATGTATTCTATGTATAATGTATAATATTGAAAATACTCTTTCAATCAAACAAATATTTGAATTGTAACCATCTTCGTATTTTGAAAGTCAAGGGAATACAAATAATGGGAAATGGATTCCCATTCCAACCAAATTGTTTCTAAATAGAATTCGTGGAACCCCCGGATCATCTGTCAATTATTTAATCAATTCATTTTTTGGAATGCTAAAATACTATATTTATAATATAAGAAATTATATTAAATATCCTACCGAATATCATACCGAATATGATACCGGGAAGAATCAGAAATAGAAAAATTCTATATCGATATATATCCATCTATAGATATAGATAGTTAATATGAAAATAAATATTTATAGGTATAGGTAGATGGATTGGTACATATTAAACCCTTTTATTTTTTCAAATCAATAAAACATAGAGTCAAACTTTATAGACTACCATAATAGATAGTATAGTCGAAAGAAATAGATTTGATTTCTTTCGACTATATGGATTTCATAAAATTTTGCTGATTGTAGTCTTATCATTTCATTTAAAACTAAGACCCGAAATTGAAATCCTTTTTTCATTTTTTTTATTCAATCATTATCAATCATTGCATTGATAAGAAATCAGAAGTCATTTTGAAGTAAAATTAGTCACTTTGACTTACCGTTTTTACGTAAATTATAAGTAAAAAGGCAGTAGGAACTAGAATGAAGAGTGCAGTAGCTATAAATGCGAGAATATTTACTTCCATAATCTCTATGTTTTCTTTCTCTTTAATTTCTAAAAAAATTAATACTTCGGGATTTAATCCCATATAAATGTTCAATCTTTCGGCGGTAAATTCAATGGTATCAATTTTATCTCGATGATATCAAATCGAATCAATATCACGAATAACAATATCTGAGCTATCAAATCGATTCATAGTCGAGAATTAAATAGTATAACATAGGAAGATCTTTTATCCATACCAAATAAAAAAATTTTACTTTCTAATGCAATCAAAAATTCCTTTTTTATTTCTTTCTTCATCGCAACCTTTACTTTATTATTTATATTATATATTTGATACCTTAAACTAAAAAAGAAATCAAAAAAAAGGGGGGATCCCTGTTAGAAATAATATTTTTTTTGATTTTATTTATATCCATCGGGACTGACGGGGCTCGAACCCGTAGCTTCCGCCTTGACAGGGCGGTGCTCTGACCAATTGAACTACAATCCCAGGGAAGAAATCGTATAGCATACATATTCTTACAATTTCATTCAAACTCTTTTTTCTATTTGTTCTATTTGATTTGAGATTCAACCGTTGTACTGTAACTGAAAGAGGCGGGCTTTTTTATATATTGATTTGATATAAAATATATATATATGGGTCTGCACTTTAGCGCAGATCGACACGGATTACTCGTAAGCCGTTCGTTATTGCCAAATCAATTGACAAATTAATAATTGAAAAAAAAAAAGAGTCTTTTTTTTTTATTTTAATGTTTTCCTTAGACTTTATACTTACAGATCCTGTACGGAATTTA